ATGGCGTTACTCTACCGCTGAGTTAAAAGGGCCCATTCGCTTCAATTCCCGAGTGAAACACTCGTCACTATGAGTCTACCCCATCTACCTATATATAGAATATCTATATAGTATAGAAAATGGACATATATATGTCTCCAAAGTGTCTCGTCTCATTCAGAAACAAGAATTTTTGAGGAAGTATGGGATGGATAAGACTAATTAATTGCTTTTTTATTGAATCCCATCCGAGCGAGATTCAATTACTTGATACAGAATTCAACTATAGATCCAAGAGATTTTATTCTATTTGATGTTTCATCGAATCATGTGATGAATACATGGAACTTTTATCCGGAACTACACTTAACTATCTATCAATTTTCGATTTTCTATCCTTTCCTTATCTCCTGTCTTAGTCTGAGATAGAGAGAGGCATATCTTACTATAATAAAATAATACGTGAATTGATGAGTAAAAGTTGAAGAGAGGTGTTTCCTATTTTTATATTTTTAGCGGTACAAATAAGTTCCTGGGGTATTAGAGCATTACCTCATTAGAATATAATGAAGTAAGGGTTGTTCATCAAAGGTGAGTGAAGAGGAAAATAGATAGGAATCGCGAAAGATAGAAAGCTTTGTGGGATTTAGTCACACCATTAGATTCTATTGACAATTCCAAAAAACTGTTCATACTATGAATGAGCATAGTATGGTGGCGATCCGAGCAGGTATGCCCCCATGGTCAAAAGGTGGATGACATTTCCCTTTCACGGAAGTAGTGGGGATTCGATTTCCCCTGGGGGTAGGGTACTATGAGAGGAAGTTGCTCATGGATTATCAATAAGTTTCGAATTGATTCTTCCTGGGTCGATGCCCGAGTGGTTAATGGGGACGGACTGTAAATTCGTTGGCAATTTGTCTACGCTGGTTCAAATCCAGCTCGGCCCAAAAATTCGCCGATCCATCATGAGATTATTTCCAATTTGATTTGTTCTCCCGAAGCATCTGAAACTAGAAAGAAGTAAAAAAAAAAAATAGCTATTATCAATCGATTTGACGCGATTTGACAAACAACCAATAGGATTACTAGCAACCTGTTTCGTTCCCTCTAAAATCAATATTCGCATGGAGATTGATAGTAATATATCACCCCTTTCTCTCTTAGAATACGATGATTCTAGATAGAACTGAACTTGTTTGATTGAATGAAACCGTTCAAAATATGTAGGCCCCACGCCTTATTTATCTGGGATTGTAGTTCAATCGGTCAGAGCACCGCCCTGTCACGGCGGAAGCTGCGGGTTCGAGCCCCGTCAGTCCCGACCTAGAATCTGATGAATCCATCAATTCATCTCTCTATTTTCTGTGAAGAGGGACACGGAGCAGGATCTCCTTCCCGGTGCTGGGTCCTTATTTCTTTTTTGCTTTCCTTTGCCTTTTGGTAATTTCAAGTCATTCAATTTGTACCGTACCGATTGATGGGATGTGGGAGAGACCTATTTAGATTGCTACAATTATTGGTAGCACCCTATTCAATTAAGGATTCCGGGAAATGCCGTACTTGTCTGGGTTTTTCGCTTGCCCCTGATCCATTTTATAGAATAAACATATGTTTTACAGGAGCACAGACACCAATTAGGATTCATATTTTGTTTTTGTACGATACAAAATCAACCCCACTTTCACATAGTTAACCCGGCGGAATGCTTGAAAGGTTCAAAGTACCCCCACTCCCCCTAACTCCGAGTTTCAAGTTTATAGAAAATCAATTTCTAATTGGAAATAATCTATCGCACTCTCAATTCATATTGAATTTTTCATATTATATATCTGTTCTAGGACCGAAAAAGGGGGTATTACTAAAAGAAAGATCAAACAAGGATCTACCAGACTTAGCTTAGTGAGGGAATGGATAATCCTTTTTCTTCCTATTTGAAAGGTCCTATGGAAGAAAGAACAAATTACAAAACAGTCAATTTGTCAAAGTAGTGGATCTTTTCTATTGGGATCCGTCCTTATCAAACCTCTTTGTCTTATAAGGAAATTGGGTCATAAAAAACAAAGTTTCGAACGGAATTCCCTCTTTATTTCCATTTCACTTCTACAATATTGATTGGGTTTGTGATCAACGGAAGTGTAAGATAGGTCATATGGTCGTTATATGATTCTATAAAGAAGACGGGGGGGTATAGAAAATAAAAGGAACAAAGAATGAAAAACCAAAGAGGATTCTTGATTGGATCAGGAATTCCATTTTTTATTGCGTATGTATCAAAGATCTTCCTATGTTATACTATTCAATTCTTGATGAAAAATTGATTTGATAGCTGAGATATTGTTATTCATGACATTGATCCAATTTAATACCATCGGGGGGAATTGCATACTATCGAAGTGAGAGACAAAAGATTTAGACTCTCTATGGGATTAGATCCCGAGTTATTATGAAATAAAAAAAAAATGATAAAATCAAATTATGGAAGTAAATATTCTCGCATTTATTGCTACTGCATTGTTCATTCTAATCCCTACGGCTTTTTTACTTATCATTTACGTAAAAACGGTCAGTCAAAAGGATTAATTTGAATCAAGCCCGGCTTCTTAGTCCTTATCAATTGATGGAATAAATGAAAGGAGATTTAAATCTCTAGTCTTAAATGAGCGGACTAGAATCAACAGTTATAGTATATGAAATCCGATAGATAGTATGGTAGAAAGAAATAGATCTATTTCTTTCTACCATACTAAATGTCTATTATTCTATATTCTAGAAAGTGAGACTGATGATTCGGCTGTAGAAATATATATAATATAGGATTCATTTCCTATTGAATATGGATCCATCTATAATATGGATATTCATCCAGGTACATAAAAATCACATATGTCTAATGTATATATAAAAAGTCACCCCCAATTCTGACATAATATCCTAAGAATTCGAGTTTTTTGATCCATCCATTTGATTTGTCGTGATTCCAACCAATCCGAGATAACCGAATGTCCGCTTTGACTCTTATGTCTTATATGTCGTGCGTTGCGGCTCTAATTACTCGGTTTCTTATTTTTTCCAATAGGGAGGGACCCAGGGAGCTGTCGAAGAAATCAAATCAATAGAGGAAGGTCTGGGCATATACCGAATAAAATTCTAGAAAAAAAAAGAAAGCGAGTAATCCCCTTTTTCTCAATCAATCTGACAAAGCAAAATGGACCATTAAGAGATGAGTCAAGCAATTCTATGGGAAATTGTTCAGACAGATTGAGAAAAATCGTAGTAGATTCCAACTATTTCTAACGTGTGAACCATGATATGGACTGAGTCAATAAAGCGTAAATTCAATATGATTTCTCATTTCTAAGAGTCTAAATGCTTGAGCAATAAAGAGGGAAACAAATAAAAAAGGGGGCGGGTTTTTACTCATTGTAATATCCATATCTGATTCTGTTAATAGCTAGTGGCTAGAGTTCATCAAAATAGGAACATGGGATGAATTGAAATATTTCAAATATTTCTTTGATTAAAAAGATATTCTTCATATCTTGCATTTCTAATTTGGAAAAAGGATCTCCTTTTTTTTTATTAATTGAAAAAACGCTTTTGGAGAATGATCTATGAAAGAGACTATTGATAAAGTTCGATTACTCAACTCAATTAGCCGTTACTCTAGAGTCCACTTCTTCCCCATACTACGAGTGAAAGGGAAAATGTAAAGACTACCATTAATGCAGCCCAAGCAAGACTTACTATATCCATATGAATTATGTCCCCTATCTCTATCTCTATAGAATATGAAGATATTCTCCCCTTATTGATCACTAATAATAATCAACTCGATCGATGGCGTAGAGGCAAAAAGGAATTCTAACCGAAGGAAGGTTATTGATGAAGCAATCCAATAAATCTACCCATAACAAGTTCTTATACTGAATTTGTTTGATTCCCCGTTTCACTATCTAATTCAAGGCTCAGTCAGTATAGACTACACTATTAATGTAAGTCCTCACAGCCTAGTTCTTCTATACCATAATCCTCCTTCGAATCCTGGTCGCAAGGATTGACAGCCTTTTATAAAATAGAAAAGCCCCTATTCTGAAAATTGAATAAGTATTGGCAGTTCTAAGTTCTAGCCCTTTTCCTATGCTTTTGCTGGGCAAGAATTGGGTCATTTGTCTGCTATCAAGAAAGGCATTTCGAGTTTTTATTGGTCAGGCGACACCCGGATTTGAACTGGGGAAAAGGGATTTGCAGTCCCCCGCCTTACCGCTCGGCCATGCCGCCAAAACGAAAAATATAGGGAGATTGGCATTTTTTACATTTTTTATTGGATTCGATGAATCCCATTCTCCTTATGCCTTTTCTAATAAATCTCAAAACCCTTTTTCTTTTTTTTTTTTTTTATCTCAAATAGCCTTTCCTTAGTGTCATAAGACAATAAAATTGAGACACAACCCATCAGTGCCAATTATTTTCACTAATTGAATCCTTTTCACTTACAATAATAACAAGAATTATGTGTATATGTCAACCATATAACAAAAATTATTACGCAGATATACCTAATTAGATATCTTATTTATATATGATATTCCTAGAAAGCGATTAAGGGAATGGCCGTGCTTCCGTTCTTCAAAGACTGTCAATCCTTGCGACGAGGATTCGAAGATTGAATCTATTGAATATCCAATAGAAATTAGGATATATAGCGCGGTTGCCAAAGTAAGTAGAATTTGGATAGGCGATTATAGGGATAGCTAAATAGCTGCGTGTTCTTACTAAATACAGTTCCTCTTGCGCACTCCAATTGGATTCCACGAATTCAACTAAGAAACACACCCTATCTCTTCTCTGCGGATCATTTCTGCCTTTATTGCATTCATAGATAGAGCAGGGATCAAAAATCCTGAGTCCATTTACTTTTTTGGTATCCAGCGGGCTCATAATATCATAATAGATAGAAATAGCATCCCTTTTTCTATTCTATTATTACTTTTCTATTCATCTATACAAGATTCCCTAATATAAGTCTAAGTGGCAGAATTTTTTTTTGTTCGGGAATGTTTTATTTTCTCAAGCCATTTCCATTTATTTCTATCTCTTGCAAATTCAAATTTGAGTAGAAAATTCTCTTTCTTTCTTTCTCCGCTCATATTTTAGATATTCCATATATATATGAAGTTGTTTAAAATAAGATTTTATGTGATTCAGTAAACAGAATATCCAGTCCATCATTGCTAGATCGATCCATATGGTTCGATGAAGAATGAGCCAATGAATGGGATTTTTTTGATAAATAGGAAACAAAAGTAAAGATGCTTCGAGATACAAACGAGGGAATGTCCACAGTACCTGGGTTTAGTCAGATACAATTTGAGGGATTTTATAGGTTCATCAATCAGGGTTTGATGGAAGAATTTGATAAGTTTCCAAAAATTGAGGATAGAGATCAAGAAATGGAATTTCAATTATTTGTGGAAAGATATCAATTGCAAGAGCCTTTAATAAAAGAAATAGATGCTGTGCATGGATCACTCACATATTGTTCGGAATTATATGTACCCGCAGGCTTAAGTTGGAAAACCGGCAAGGATACGCAAGAACAAAACCTATTTATTGGAAACATTCCTCTCATGAATTCCCTGGGAACCTCTATAGTAAATGGAATATACAGAATAGTGATCAATCAAATAGTGCAAAGTCCCGGTATTTATTACCGTTCAAAATTGGACTATACCGGAATTTCGGTCTATACCGCTACCATAATATCAGATTGGGGAGGAAGATCAGAATTAGAGATTGATAGAAAAGCACGGATATGGGCGCGCGTGAGTAGGAAACAAAAAATATCTATTCTAGTCCCATCATCAGCTATGGGTTCGAATCTAAGAGAAATTCTAGAAAATGTTTGCTACCCAGAAATTTTCGTGTCTTTTCCGAATGATAAGGAGAAAAAAAAAATGGGGTCAAAAGAAAATGCTATTTTGGAATTTTATCAACAATTTGCTTGTGTCGGCGGGGACCCAGTATTTTCTGAGTCCTTATGTAAGGAATTACAAAAGAAATTTTTTCAACAAAGATGTGAATTAGGAAGGGTTGGGCGACGAAATATGAACCGGAGATTGAATCTTGATATACCTCAGAACATTACATTTTTGTTACCACGGGATGTATTGGCAGCTGCGGATCACTTGATCGGAATGAAATTTGGAATGGGTACGCTTGACGATATGAATCACTTGAAAAATAAACGTATTCGTTCTGTAGGGGATCTTTTACAGGATCAATTCGGAGTGGCTATGGTTCGTTTAGAATATGCGGTTCGAAAAACTCTAGGTGGAGCAATTAAGCAAAAAAGGATACCAACTCCTCATTATTTGGTAACTTCAACTCTATTAACAACCACTTATGAATCCTTTTTTGGCCTACACCCCCTATCTCAAGTTTTTGATCAAACAAATCCATTGACACAAATAGTTCATGGGCGAAAATTCAGTTATTTGGGTCCTGGGGGGTTGACAGGGCGAACTGCTAGTTTTCGGATACGAGACATCCATCCTAGTAACTATGGGCGTATTTGCCCAATTGATACATCTGAAGGAATCAATGTTGGACTCGTTGGATCCTTAGCAATTCATGCGAGGCTTGGTCATTGGGGATCTTTAGAAAGACCGTTTTATGAAATTTCTGAGAGATCAAAAAAGGGGCGGGTGCTTTATTTATCCCCAAGTCTGGATGAATACTATATGGTAACGTCAGGAAATTCTTTAGCAGTAAATCGTGGTATTACGGAAGAGCAGGGTGTTCCGGCTCGATACCGTCAAGAATTCCTGACTATTGCATGGGAAGAGATTCAGCTTCGAAGCATTTTTCCCTTCCAATATTTTTCTATTGGAGCCTCCCTCATTCCTTTTGTCGAGCACAATGATGCGAATCGGGCTTTAATGAGTTCTAATATGCAACGTCAAGCAGTTCCGCTTTCTCGATCCGAGAAGTGCATTGTTGGAACTGGGTTAGAAGGCCATGTGGCTCTAGATTCGGGGGTTTCCGTTATAGCCGAACACGGGGGAAAGGTCATTTATGCCAATACTGACAAGATCATTTTATCAGGTAATGGAGACACTCTAAGCATTCCCTTGCTTAGGTATCAACGTTCCAACAAAAATACTTGTATGCATCAAAAAACCCGGGTTCCGCGGGGTAAATGCATTAAAAAAGGACAAATTTTAGCGGAGGGTACTGCTACAACTGGCGGCGAACTCGCTTTAGGAAAAAATATATTAGTGGCTTATATGCCCTGGGAGGGCTACAATTTTGAGGATGCAGTACTCATTAGCGAACGTCTGGTATATGCAGATATTTATACTTCTTTTCATATACGGAAATATGAAATTCAGATTCATGTGACAAGCCAAGGTCCCGAAAGAATCACTAATGACATACCGTACTTAGAGGCCCATTTACTTCGCAATTTAGATAAAAGTGGAATTGTGATGCTGGGCTCTTGGGTAGAAACGGGCGATGTTTTAGTAGGCAAATTAACGCCGCAGATGGCGAAAGAATCCTCATCTGCCCCGGAAGCTAGATTATTACGAGCCATACTTGGTATTCCGGTATCCACCACAAAGGAAACGTGTCTAAAATTACCCATAGGTAGCAGAGGTCGAGTTATTGATGTGAGATGGGTCCATAAAAAAGGGGGTTACAGTTATAATCCAGAAACGATTCGTGTATATATTTCACAGAAACGTGCAATCAAAGTAGGTGATAAAGTAGCAGGAAGGCATGGGAATAAAGGTATCATTTCCAAAATTTTGCCTATACAAGATATGCCCTATCTGCAAGATGGAACACCTGTTGATATGGTCTTCAATCCATTAGGAGTACCTTCACGAATGAATGTAGGGCAGATATTTGAGTGTTCGCTCGGGTTAGCGGGGGATCTGCTAGACAGGCATTATCGAATAGCGCCCTTTGATGAGAGATATGAGCAAGAGGCTTCGAGAAAACTCGTGTTTTCTGAATTATATGAAGCCGGTAAGCGAACAGCGAATCCATGGGTATTTGAACCCGAATATCCGGGAAAAAGCAGAATATTTGATGGAAGAACGGGGGATCCTTTCGAACAACCTGTTTTAATAGGAAAGGCCTATATCTTGAAATTAATTCATCAAGTTGATGATAAAATCCATGGGCGTTCCACTGGAAAGTACGCGCTTGTTACACAACAAGCTCTTAGAGGAAGAGCCAAACAAGGGGGACAGCGGGTAGGAGAAATGGAAGTTTGGGCTCTAGAGGGATTTGGTGTTGCTCATATCTTACAAGAGATGCTTACTTATAAATCTGATCATGTTCGAGCTCGTCAGGAAGTACTTGATACTACGATCAATGGAGGAAGGATAGCTAAGCCAGAGAAGGATGCTCCAGAATCTTTTCGATTGCTAGTTCGAGAACTACGATCTTTGGCTCTAGAAATGAACCATTTCCTTGTATCTGAGAAGAACTTCCAGATTAATAGGAAGGAAGTTTGATTGGAATGAATCAGAATTTTTCTTCTATGATCGACCGATATAAACATCAACAACTTCGAATTGGATCAGTTTCTCCTCAACAAATAATTGCCTGGGCTAATAAAATCCTACCTAATGGAGAGGTGGTTGGAGAGGTGACAAAACCCCATACTTATCATTACAAAACCAATAAACCGGAAAAGGATGGATTGTTTTGTGAAAGAATTTTTGGGCCTATAAAAAGTGGAATTTGTGCTTGTGGAAATTATCGAGTAATCAGAGATACAAAAGAAGAACCGAAATTTTGCGAACAATGTGGAGTCGAGTTTGTTCATACTCGGGTACGACGATATCAAATGGGATACATTAAACTGGCATGCCCAGTAACTCATGTGTGGTATTTGAAACGTCTTCCTAGTTATATCGCGAATCTTTTAGATAAACCGCTTAAAGAATTAGAGGGCCTCGTATACTGCGATGTGTGATTTGATCGAAATTTTGATTTTACAGATTCGGAATAAGAAACTGTCATCCCGTTCAATCTCATTGGGATGCCCCAGCTCTGACATGTCTCTTGGGAGGAGCAGCATGAAACTCAGAATCCTATTATGGGTGTATTCAATACTCTCAAAATAAGGGGAATTGATCTATGGTTGATTCCATAACAGATAAATAGGAATTGCTAGTTGTACCTCGTTAAAAAGACTTCTTTACGTGGAATTAATCATTCCATATAGAAAGAATTTCTCTTCAAGTAAACAAATATGGCATGGTTGCGAAAGCCTATCTATCGCATATAGGCTTTAAATCATGACATAACCGTCGAGGTTAAGTAGGGACCTAAAAGATCGAACAGAACGATACATAGACAAGTAAATTCCTTCTGAGTTCCGAGGTATTCTTTTAAGAAGGGGATTCCTCATTCGAAGGGAAGTAGACTACTCAATAATTTCCCATTTCATTTATGTCCTAAATTCTAAATTGCCGAATCAGGAATTCATAAAATAGAAATAAAAAGGAAGGATGTATTAATGAAATGTTGGTTGGTCCTCACCGGAAACTTGAGTAAGGAGTAGATCTTGTTGGGGTTTTCTAGAAAAAAAAAAAAATGGGAAAGCGAGAGCCCCCCTTTATCGTTATTTGGCGTAACTACTTGAGCCGGATGAGAGGAAACCCTCACGTCCGATTTTGAAGGGGGGGAAATCCTATAGGAACCTATCCCAATTTTTCCTTTGCGAGGCCTGTTGCTAAAAAACCCACTTTCTTACGATTACGAGGTTCATTCGAATACGAAATACAATCTTGGAAATACAGCATCCCACCTTTTTTTACTACTCAAGGTTTCGATAGATTTCGAAATAGAGAAATCTCGACTGGGGCAGGTGCTATCAGAGAACAATTAGCCGATCTGGATTTGGGACTTATTAGAGATTCTTCATTGGTCGAATGGAAAGACTTAGGGGGCGAAGGGCCCGCCGGTAATGAATGGAAAGAGAGAAAAATTGGAAGAAGAAAGGTTTTTTTGGTTAGACGCATGGAATTAGCTAAGCATTTTATTCGAACAAATGTAGAACCAGAACGGATGGTTTTGTGTCTATTACCGGTTCTTCCTCCCGAATTGAGACCACTCTTTCAGCTAGAGGAGGGTAAACAAATGAATTCGGATATTAATGAACTTTATAGAAGAGTTCTTTTTCGGAACAATACTCTTATCGATCTATTAATACCAAGTAGATTTACGCCGAGGGACTTAGTCAGGTGTCAGGAAAAATTAGTACAGGAAGCCGTGGATACACTTCTTGATAATGGGCTCCGCGGACAACCAATCAGGGACAGTCATAATAAAGTTTACAAGTCTTTTTCAGAGCTAATTAAGGGCAAAGAGGGAAGATTTCGACAGACTCTGCTTGGTAAACGGGTGGATTATTCGGGGCGTTCTGTCATTGTCGTGGGCCCTTCACTTTCATTACATAGATGTGGATTGCCTCGCGAAATAGCAATAGAGCTTTTCCAGACATTTGTAATTCGTGGTCTAATCAGACAACGCGTTGCTTCCAACATAGACGTTGCAAAAAGTAAAATTCTGGAAAAAGAACCAATTGTCTGGGAAATACTTCAAGAAGTTATGCAGGGACATCCTGTATTGCTAAATAGAGCACCTACTTTGCATAGATTAGGCATACAGGCATTCGAACCCATTTTAGTGGAAGGGCGTGCTATTTTTTTACATCCATTAGTTTGTAAGGGGTTTAATGCAGACTTTGATGGGGATCAAATGGCTGTTCATCTACCTTTATCTTTAGAAGCTCAAGCAGAGGCTCGTTTACTTATGTTTTCTCATATGAATCTCCTGTCTCCGGCTATTGGAGATCCCATTTCCGTACCAACCCAAGATATGCTTATGGGCCTGTATCTATTAACAATTGGGAATCCTCGAGGTATTTGTGCAAATAGGTATAATCCATGTAATCGGAGAAACTATCAAAATGAAAAAATTGACGAAAATAGCTATAAGTATACAAAAGAACCCTATTTTTGTAGTTCCTATGACGCACTTGGGGCTTATCGGCAGAAACGAATCAATTTAGATAGTCCCTTGTGGCTCCGGTGGCGACTAGATCAACGCGTCATTGCATCAAGAGAAGTTCCTATCGAAGTTCAATTTGAATCTTTGGGTACCTATGATGAGATTTATGGGCACTATCTGATAGTAAGAAATGTCAAAAAAGAAATGCTTTGTATAGATATTCGAACCACTCTTGGTCATATTTCTTTTTATCGAGAAATAGAAGAAGCTTTACAAGGGTTTTACCGGGCTTGCTCATAGGGTACAATTATATGATATCCATGCCCGTGGAAATTCGATTCGGGCCTCTCTCTATCAATCAACTAGTATCATAATTCCTGAATTTCTACGCGAATCGCGATCGAGGAAAGGAAGTCTTTGAATCACTGACTCAAACTTATTGTGCAATCTTACTCATTGGAATAGGGAGGTACTTATGGCAGAACGGGCCGATCTGGTCTTTCACAATCAAAAAATGGATGGAACTGCCATGAAACGACTTATTAGCAGATTAATAGATCACTTTGGAATGGCATATACATCACATATCTTGGATCAAGTAAAGACTCTGGGTTTCCAGCAGGCCACTGCTACCTCCATTTCATTAGGCATTGATGATCTTTTAACAATACCCTCAAAGGGATGGCTAGTCCAAGATGCTGAACAACAAAGTTTTCTTTTGGAAAAACACCATCAGTATGGGAGTGTACACGCGGTAGAAAAATTACGTCAATCCATTGAGATATGGTATTCTACGAGTGAATACTTGCGCCAAGAAATGAATCTGAATTTTAGGATGACCGATCCTTCTAATCCAGTCCATATAATGTCTTTTTCGGGAGCTAGAGGAAATGCATCTCAAGTACACCAATTAGTAGGTATGAGAGGGTTAATGTCAGATCCCCAAGGACAAATGATTGATTTACCCATTCAAAGCAATTTACGCGAAGGACTCTCTTTAACAGAATATATAATTTCCTGCTATGGAGCCCGGAAAGGGGTTGTGGATACCGCTGTACGAACAGCGGATGCTGGATACCTCACGCGCCGTCTTGTTGAAGTAGTTCAACACATTGTTGTGCGTAGAACAGATTGTGGCACTCTCCGAGGTATTTCTCTAAGTCCCCGAAATGGGATGATAAGAGAAAGATTTTTTATCCAAACATTAATTGGTCGTGTATTAGCAGACGATGTATATATAGGCTCCCGATGCATTGCCATCCGAAATCAAGATATTGGTAGGGGACTTGTGAATCGATTCATAGCCTGTGGAGCGCAGCCAATATCTATTCGAACCCCCTTTACTTGCAAGAGTACATCTTGGATCTGTCGATTATGTTATGGTCGGAGTCCCACTCATGGCGACTTGGTCGAGTTGGGAGAAGCGGTAGGTATTATTGCGGGTCAATCTATCGGGGAACCGGGGACTCAACTAACATTAAGAACTTTTCATACTGGTGGAGTATTTACAGGCGGTACTGCAGAATACGTACGAGCCCCTTCTAATGGAAAAATCAAATTCAATCAGGATTTGCTTCATCCTACACGTACATGTCATGGTCATCCTGCTTTTCTATGTTATATAGCCCTATATGTAACTATTGAGGATCAAGATATTCTACATAATGTGACTATTCCACCAAAAAGTTTTCTTTTAGTTCAAAATGATCAATATGTAGAATCAGAACAAGTGATTGCGGAGATTCGCGCGGGAACATCCACCTTGAATTTGAAAGATAGGGTTCGAAAACATATTTATTCTGACTCAGAGGGAGAAATGCATTGGAGTACCGCGGTGTACCATGCACCCGACTATACATATGGTAATGTTCATCTCTTACCAAAAACAAGTCATTTATGGATAGTATCGGGGGTTCCGTACAGATCCAGTATGCTCTCTGTTTCACTCCACAAGGATCAGGATCAAATGAATGTTCATTCTCTTTCTGCTGAAGGAAAATCCATTTCTAATTCTAATCTATTAGTTCCTAATGATCAAGCAAGATATAACACATTTTTGAGTTCAGAGCCCTTTGGTAAACACGGGGAGAGGATTCTTGATTATTTAGGACCTGGTCGAATCATACCCAACGGTCCTTGTAATCTCACATATACTGCCATTCTCCACGGGAATTCTGATTTCTTTTTCTTGTCAAAGAGGAGAAGAAATCGATTCATCATTCCATTCCAATATAATCAAGGACAAGAAAAAGAACTAATAACCCCCTCGGGTCTCTCGATTGAAATACCTATAAATGGGATTTTCCATAGAAATAGTATTCTTGCTTATTTCGACGATCCCCGATACAGAAGAAAGAGTTCGGGAATTACTAAATATGGGACTATCGAGGCGCGTTCGAGCGTAAAGAAAGAAGATTTGATTGAGTATCGAAGAATGCCAAAATACCAAACGAAAATAGATCAAATTTTTTGCATTCCCGAGGAAGTGCATATTTTACCCGGATCGTCTTCCGTAATGGTACGAAATAATAGTATTATTGGGGTAGATACAGAAATCACTTTCAAAACAAGAAGCCGAGTAGGCGGATTGGTCCAAGTAGAGAAAAAAACAAAAAAGATTGAACTGAAAATATTTTCTGGAGATATTTATTTTCCCGGAGAGACAGATAAGATCTCCTGGCAGAGCGGTATCTTGATACCACCCGGAAGGGAAAAAAAAAATTCAAAGGAATCAAAAAAAGTGAAAAATTGGAGCTATGTCGAACGGATTGCCCCTGCTAAGAAAAGGTATTTTGTTTTAGTTCGACCCGTAGTTAGGTATGAAATCGCGGATGGGATAAATTTCGCAACGCTTTTCCCTCAGGATCCGTTGCAGGAAAGGGATAATGTGCAACTTCGAGTTGTCAATTATATCCTTTGTGGAAATGGCAAACCAATTCGAGGAATTTCTCATACAAATATTCAATTAGTTCGAACTTGTTTAGTATTGAATTGGTGCCAAGAAAAAAAGGGTTCTTCTATGGAGGAGATTCATGCTTCCTTTGTTGAAATAAGGGTAAATGATCTGATTCAAGATTTCATCAGAATGGACTTAGTGAAATCCCCTATTTCGTATACCAGAAAAAGGAATGCTCCGGCAGAGTCCGAGTTGATCCTGGTTAATGGAGCAGATCGCACCAATCCTTTTTATTCCAAGGCAAGGATTCAACAATTGCTTACCCAACAGCAAGGAACTATTCGTACGTTGTTGAATCGAAATAAGGAATGTAAATCTTTGATAATTTTGTCATCATCTAATTGTTTTCGAATAGGCCCATTCGACGATTTCAAATATAAGAATCTAACAAAAAAATCAAATACAAATAAAGGGGATTCCGTACTTCCAATTAGGAATTCATTTGGTCCCTTAGGGGTTGTCCCTAAAATTGCGAATTTTTATTCATTTTACTATTTAATAACTCATAATCAGATCTTGATAAATAAATATTTGCTACTTGACAATCTAAAAGCGGATTTTCAAATACTTCAATATTTTTTAATGGATGAAAATGGGAGAATTTATAATCCTGATCCATGCAGTAACAGGATTTGGAATCCATTCAATTCGAATTGGTATTGTCTCCATCACGATTATTGTGACGAAAGATCAACAATAATTAGCCTTGGACAGTTTTTTTGTGAAAATCTATCTATATCTCAATATGGGACGCCTCTAAAATCTGGCCAGGTTCTGATTATTCATGTTGACTTTTTAGTAATAAGATCTGCTAAGCCCTATTTGGCTATTCCGGGAGCAACCGTTCATGGTCATTATGGAGAAATAATGTACGGAGGAGATCCTTTACTTACATTTCTATATGAAAAATCAAGATCTAGTGATATAACGCAGGGTCTTCCAAAAGTAGAACAAGTCTTAGAAGCGCGTTCGGTTGATTCAATATCAATGAACTTAGAAAAGAGGGTTGAGGGTTGGAACGAATCTATAACAAGAATTCTTGGGATTCCTTGGGGATTCTTGATTGGCGCTGAGCTAACCATATCGCAAAGTCGGATTTCTTTGGTTAATAAGATTCAAAGGGTTTATCGATCCCAGGGAGTGCAGATCCATAATAGGCATATAGAAATTATTGTACGTCAAATAACATCAAAAGTGTTGGTTTCAGAAGAGGGAATGTCTAATGTTTTTTCACCTGGCGAGCTAATTGGGTTGTTGCGTGCGGAACGAACAGGGCGTGCGTTGGAAGAAGCGGCCTGTTATCGAGCCGTCTTTTTGGGAATAACGAGGGCGTCTCTGAATACTCAAAGTTTCATATCCGAAGCGAGTTTTCAAGAAACTGCTCGAGTTTTAGCAAAGGCGGCTCTACGAGGTCGTATCGATTGGTTGAAGGGTCTGAAAGAAAATGTTGTTCTGGGGGGTATGATACCGGTTGGTACCGGATTCAAAGGATTAGTGCACCCTTCCAGCCAACACGGCGACATTTCGTTGGAAACGAAAACTAAGAATCTATTCGAAGGGGGTATGAGAGATATTTTGTTCTACCACAAAGATTTTTTTTCTTCTTGTATTCCAATTCCAAAGAATTTTCATGAGATAGATATATCAGAACAATAATTGACAGAATTTATTGATTCCTAAGAAGGGATTCATCCTTTTCATTTCACTTTCACTACCTACTCTTCTTATAAAAAAGAACTAAGGAATAGAAAGGAAGTCATCGCTCGGACCGTGTATCCATGTTAAATCTCCGGTAGAAGGTTCCTTCGGAACAATTTTTTATTTCAGGGTACCTCGTCTCTTAAACAAAAAGAGAAAGTGTGGGGAGAAATGACAAGAAGATATTGGAACATCCAATTAGAAGAGATGATCAAAGCAGGAGTGCATTTTGGTCATGGTACTAAGAAATGGAATCCTAGAATGGCACCTTACATATTGACAAAACGTAAGGGTAGGCATATTACCAATCTTACGAGAACTGCTCGTTTTTTATCAGAAGCTTGTGATTTACTTTTTGATGCATCAAGTAGGAGAAAACAATTCTTACTAGTTGGTACCAAAATCATAGCAACTGATTTAGTAGCATCGGCTGCAATAAGGGCGCGATGTCATTATGTTAATAAAAAATGGCTCGGTGGTATGTCAACGAATTGGTCCACTACGAAAACGAGACTTCAAAAGTTCAGGGACCTGAGAGCGGAACAAAAGAGGGGAAGATTCAACCGTCTTCCTAAAAGAGATGCAGCAATGTTGAAGAGACAATTATCTCACTTGCAAAGATATCTGGGTGGCATCAAATATATGACGGGGGTGCCTGATATTGTAATTATCCTTGATCAGCACGAAGAATATACCGCTCTTCGAGAATGTATCACTTTGGGAATTCCAACAATTTGTTTAATCGATACAAATTGTGACCCGGATCTCGCAGATCTTTCGATTCCCGCCAATGATGACGCTAGGGCGTCAATCCGATTCATTCTTAAAAAACTCATATCTGCAATTTGTGAGGGCCGTTCTAGCTATATAAGAAATTGTTGATTAATAATAAGATAAGTCAATTACTTCAGGAACTCCATGGATTTATCGAATTGGTTACAATTTCTGAATATAACAAAAGAGAAAAAAAGCGCCGGGAATAGTCTGTAATTACTGGGTCTCCGAAATATATAAGTGGGTGAGTCGAGAAAGAGATGGTTGAATCAAAATAATGGCTTTTTAAGTTCTATTTCTGTAAGAGGTCAATATGAATCTTCTACCATCTTCCGTCAACACACTAAAAGGGCTATATGATATATCCGGTGTCGAAGTAGGCCAGCATTTTTATTGGCAAATAGGGGGTTTCCAAGTACATGCCCAAGTACTTATCACTTCTTGGTTCGTAATGGCTATCTTACTAAGTTCCGCCACTATAGCCGTTCGAAATCCGCAAACCATTCCTACCGACGGTCAGAATTTCTTCGAATATGTCCTTGAATTCGTTCGAGACTTGAGTAAAACCCAAATTGGAGAAGAATATGGTCCTTGGGTTCCCTTTATTGGAACTATGTTCTTATTTATTTTTGTTTCTAACTGGTCGGGGGCTCTTTTACCTTGGAAAATCATACAATTACCTCATGGGGAGTTAGCCGCGCCCACCAATGATATAAATACTACGGTTGCTTTAGCTTTACCTACGTCAGTGGCATACTTCTATGCGGGTCTTACAAAAAAGGGATTGGGTTATTTTGCTAAATACATTCAACCCACTCCAATCCTTTTACCTATTAACATCCTAGAAGATTTCACAAAACCCTTATCGCTGAGTTTTCGACTTTTTGGGAATATATTGGCCGATGAATTGGTAGTTGTTGTTCTTGTTTCTTTAGTACCTTCAGTGGTTCCTATACCTGTCATGTTCCTTGGATTATTTACAAGTGGTATTCAAGCTCTTATTTTTGCAACTTTAGCCGCGGCTTATATAGGAGAATCCATGGAGGGTCATCATTGACTAGCTTTGCTTTTTTTTTTTTTTACGTTATCGCAATGCAATGTACGGATAATATATACAAATAGAATAGAGTATATACGATCTAGAATAGTAGTCAAAAAAGGCAAAAAGATTATTTATTATTATTGATATAGTAAAAATAGTAAAAAAGGGAAAGGGATCTCAAAGAGTTTTTTCCTAGGATTCCCTTTTTTTTGACCGATTTCTGTCATATCCCTTCCAATGAATATTCTATTTTGATTTGTTCAGTCAATCACACTATGACGATTTATTATTTGTATTTTGTATTAAGAAGTCTTATCTTATCTTATCTAGTCCCGGCATGCTATTCTATTAAACAAAAAACGCGGTTTTACAGTCCCACTTCCTTTGAGTTTCAACGATTGGTCAAAATTCAAATGAATTGCGTGCAATTAGATATCAAATCTTTCTATTCTAGGGAATGATTCATACAAATGAATTTGTCTCTTTTCTCTTTGTAGTCATGCGGGATAATGATAAAGAAAAGTAAACGAATATGAACTTCATAAAAATAGGTTAGGGGGTCGAACTAAGTATATGGAATGGCTATAAACCAACTCTTATCTATCTTTAGAAAAAGGATAAAATCTCGTGGCCCGTGGAATAGAAGATCGAAATCTTTGGTTTACGTTATGGAAGAAACACGTGTATATGGGATAGTAGATAGTGACTAGTTATCTATATGAACGACCTATATCTCTTTTGTCCTTCCCCACACCATACCATGAATTTCGATGGGGATTCCAATAGAATAGAAAGTCCCTCTTTTTCGTTTGGGCCGAATGAATAAACAGACGAAAGCAGGCATATCGAATCAAAGAGAAAGGATGAAGAAATGAAAGAGGGCTTTCGGAATAAAGAAATGGAAGACCCAGAACCCTATGAATTGATAAAAAAACTCCACGGATAGGAATGAAAAATGAGATATCCAAGTTGTTCTGACGATTCCATATTCTCATTACTTGAATTTTCACTCATAGGTCTTAGTTATTTCGACCGGCTCGATCTTACTTTAGGAGTGGAAGGAAGAATAAGTCATAATTCAATGGTTTATTGTATCATTAACCATTTCTTTCTTTTTTGCAAGGAACTTACCATGAATCCACTGATTGCTGCCGCTTCCGTTATTGCTGCTGGATTGGCCGTAGGGCTGGCTTCTATTGGACCTGGAGTTGGTCAAGGTACTGCTGCGGGACAAGCCGTCGAAGGTATCGCGAGACAACCCGAAGCAGAGGGTAAAATACGAGGTACTTTATTGCTCAGCCTGGCTTTTATGGAAGCTTTAACAATTTATGGACTGGTCGTGGCATTAGCACTTTTATTTGCAAATCCTTTTGTTTAGTTTCATCCTCGAAATAGAAATGGGAAATTCTTTTCTTTTTTTTTTATCTCAGTCTTGGGTCTTGTCGCTTGCTTTTTCGAATTTTATCAAAATTGAACTCCTACAATTCATACCTTTCAATTATTCGTTGAGACAATACTCCGGGAAGGACTTATTTGAGGATGAGGAATTCAATTAGCGGATTCACTCGCCTTCTCCCCTTCTTAGTCCAAAGGAAACTCCTTTTTTTGTTTTTAGGAAGTGCTGCTACAAATGAGGCATTTCGCAATGGACATAAGGCCTGGGACCTAATACTAAGCAAATTCAGTATTTTCTTATTGGGTTGGGAACTTGAATTGAAATAAGAAAGAAATAGGAATTTCCAGAATTCCTATATTCTATATTGAATACTGATAAATGAAATCGAAATAAGTCAATAAAAAAATCAAATAAACAAAAAAAAATGGGGGGCAAAGTACTATAAGCTCTGGTCAAGTAGTACTATCTATAAGAGGAGATCATATGAAAAATGTAACCGATTCTTTCGTTTCCTTGGGTCACTGGTCATCCGCCGGGAGTTTCGGATTTAATACCGATATTTTAGCAACAAATCCAATAAATCTCAGTCTAGTACTTGGCGTATTGATCTTTTTTGGAAAGGGAGTGTGTGCGAGTTGTTTATTTCAATACAAGGCTGGATTCAACCAGCTGCACTTTTTTTTTTCTTTAGAACTTGAAAATAAAGGTGTACTATCTGGCGAATTACTTCTGAATTAATTCGTAAATCATATGTACGAACCATAGCATTTCGTGACTCATTGGGAAATCGACTTTGATTCTCTATCAACCAATAATGTGGGATCCTTAAGATGGTTAAAACTCAATTGTTTGAAGTCCAGGCGCAACATTGGTATTCTTTCTACCACTATATTAGTTTAGTATAGTGATGCTTTCAAAATAAATAGTTGCAATTTATCCGATTCCGATATAGAACACTCATATCGATATAAAGGGTTTGAACCATTTACTGGAAAGGGGGCACCCCTGTCCTTTTTTTACCCAATGCTGAATTGACAACCTGTACATAAAATAAGAGGAATTTTTGGATTTGGAGAAAAAAAGAAACAACCTTGCTGAGAATTACAGATTTTTTTCTGGTC